GATATGATCGAGTCTGATCATAGAAAAGATTCTCGTCAAGCGAACCGGCCTATCCTCCGTAGGGGGCTTGCGCGGTGGTTGAAACAAAGACACATTTAATTGTGAATTCAAATGTGGCAGATAAGAGAAAGTCATATATCTGCACGGCCCAATCAATAGTTCAAGTCACACACTCCCATAATCCATTCTTTTTTCGGAGAGTTCCCTTCAACTATTCATGTATGTCAAATAAATAATCCAATTTCTTTTGTTAAGTTGAAGGGAAATATCCAAATACATGTCTTATTAAAAAAAAAATAATCCATATTTGTAGCAATGAAATACTATTGCTCCTCCCCAAAATGATAAATGATTGATTACAAATATCTATGATCCATATTTTCTATAAAGGACCAGAAATGCCTTGCTTACGTATCATTGGAAAGTGCATTAACATGAATACGGCAGTAAGAAGAGGTAATACAAAAGTATGTAAACTATAAAAACGAGTCAAGGTAGATTGTCCCACACTAGCGCTTCCGCGCAATAACTCTACCACCGACGATCCTATTACAGGAATAGCTTCGGGTACACCTGTTACAATTTTTACTGCCCAATAACCTATTTGGTCCCACGGTAAGGAATAACCGGTTACACCAAAGGATGCAGTCAATACACCCAAAACTACACCCGTAACCCAAGTCAATTCGCGAGGTTTTTTAAAACCACCCGTGAGATACACGCGAAATACGTGCAAGATCATCATTAAGACCATCATACTTGCCGACCATCGATGAACTGATCGGATTAACCAACCAAAGTTAGCCTCAGTCATTATATATTGAACAGAGGCAAAAGCCTCAGTAACGGTCGGACGATAATAAAAAGTCATAGCAAACCCCGTCGCTACTTGGACTAAAAAACAAGTAAGTGTGATTCCTCCTAAACAATAAAAGATATTGACATGAGGAGGAACGTATTTACTAGTTATATCATCGGCAATCGCCTGAATCTCAAGACGTTCTTCGAACCAATCATAGACTTTATTGAGATAGGTAAACCAAGGGACCCCCCTGAGAACCGTAGATGAGAATTTCATCTCGTACGGCTCAAACAAAAATACTCAAATACTGGTTATTTGGAAAACGGATATGTGTAATAGAAAGTTTTAAACTTCTTAACTTAATCCTATGATTTCAATCTTCTTTGAAGATAAGAAAAAAATAGAAATCCGAAAGCTATTCTTTGTGGTTATAATGCCAAAATCTCAAGTCGGCTCACTCGTCTTTTCTCTTGATCCTTACAGGCCTCTTGAATATTCTATTATTTACTTCATTTTCTTTATTTTTTATTTGGGAATGCTATTTTACTGTTGTTTTTTTATTCTTATTGATAGGAATTTTCTTGTTAAGACCCTATGAATCAATTCAAAAACCTCAGATTCATACCAGAACCACGATGATTTTCAATAAAAACCTTTAATCGAAGTCCAAAAATTCCCTGAGTAAGAACTGCTGGATCATCACTTATTCACTGAATAGATATAATGAAAAAAATCCAAAGAAACGTTTGTCCTTTGATCAAAATAAAGATAAGCGGCGGCAGTTTAAAAGAATAAAAACCGTTCCATTTATTTTTCGAAATTTATTCTTCTAACTCTTTAAATTTTTTTTAGTCCGGTTGCGAGGTCTAAATATAAATATTAAGTATGAATCATAGTTCTAATACTTTAGAATCTATTTTCTATATTCCGTGCTCCAGATACTAGAAAAAATATCTGACGGGGTAAAGCCATCTCTATCAAGATGACGGATCCATTTTATGTTCTGTACTATCAATAGGATCAATTATAACAAGTCACACACTCATATTCCGGAAATACAGAAACAAAGAAGTTTCACGGTCGAACTACCAAATAAAAATAGAATGGGCTAAAAATCAAAGACCTAAATGCTAAAACTTTACTTTCTATTGAAAAGCTAGTTAGTTGGTTCTTGTGAATCTACTTCATAGAGATTTCGTCCAGTAAAATGGACGAATTATAAATCTCTAAAATAATAGAGAGAAATACCGCAAATAGAGCCATTGCAACACCCATCAAAGGAGTAGTTCCCCATCCCGGAGCTACTTTACCATATTCTGAATTCAATGGTTTCAATAAATCCCCTACAACAGTTCGTCTTGGACCAGATCTAGAACTACCCTCAACGGTTTGTGTAGCCATAAATCCTATTTTTTATTCATTGAGATCTGTTGACTTTGTATACCATTCCGCTGTAAATAAAGGATCTTACCCTATAGATCCAGATCCATTGTGGTCTTGATATTATATAATAATGGAAACAGCAACCCTAATTGCCATCTCTATATCTGGTTTAATAGTAAGTTTTACTGGGTATGCCTTATATACTGCTTTTGGGCAACCCTCTCAACAACTACGAGATCCATTCGAAGAACATGGGGACTAGTTGAAGTAATGAGCCCCAATATTACGATATTGGAGGCTCATTGCTTCAATTGA